TAATATACTATTTTAGTATGGAGTGAATGCCTTGGAAGAAAAATATAGGCGCGGACAATCGCGAAAGTGTTGACACGAGGAAAGCCTGTGACGTCAACCAACCTAAAATGGGAAACCGGGGCTAAAAAGCCCGCTGTTTAGGCAGTATCAAGGGGAAGTGAAACATCTCAGTACCCTGTATACCAAATCAACCGAGATATCGTTAGTAGTGGTGAGCGAAAGCGATAAAAAGGCAAAACGAAAATATTATTATTAAGAATGAAAAGAAGTTTTATTTTTTAATAAAATTTCTACCTTAGAAGGTGTTAGTCCTGTAATTCTTTTTTTTTTTCGTGAAAGTAAGACGAGGCAAGTTTACCTTGTCTGAGTATTGGGGGACCACCCTCAAAGCCTATAGTTATTTTTCTTACCGATAGTGAACAAGTACCGTGAGGGAAAGGTGAAAAAGAAGTTGCGACAGTGCAAAGATCCTGAAACTCCATATTTGAGTCGGAGCTATGAAAAGCAACGGCATACCTTTTGTATAATGGGCAAGTGAATCTTAATAAAGGGCAAGCTTAAGCTAATAAAAGTGTAGGCGAAGAGAAATCGAGTCCTATGTGGCACCCTAAAGTCCTTTGTTAAGTACCCGAAACCGGCTGATCTAAACTTGAGCAGGCTGATATTGTAGTGGCAACATTCTTTGGAGGGCCGAACCCGTGTATGTGGCAAAATACTGGGATGACTTGAGTTTAGGGGTGAAAGGCCAATCAAAGTCGGTGATAGCTGGATTTCTGCGAAATCTATTGAAGTAGAGCGTCCTAAACAGGAAATCTGGGGTAGAGCACTGTATAAGCAAGGGGGAGATCTTCTCTTACTGAACTTTGGCAAACTCCGAATACAGATTTTTCATTTAGGGCAGACAGAGTATGTATGCTAAGATTCATACTCAAGAGGGAAACAGCCCAGACTGTAGGCTAAGGTCCACAAAATAGTTTCAGTGGTAAAGGTGATATCTGCTCTGAGACCGTCAGGAGGTAGGCTTGGAAGCAGCCATCCTTTTAAGACAGCGTAACAGCTCACTGACCTAGAGTAGAAGTCCCGCCAATTTTGAGGGCTTAAAACTATTACCGAAGCCTCAGACAAAAATGTGAAGACAATTAAAAACTTTTATATTTTGTGGTAGCAGAACATTCCGTAGGTCGTAGAAGTTTTGACGTAAGTTAAGATCAAGATATCGGAAGCGAGAATACTTGCATGAGTAGCATAAAACAATGAAATTAAAGCATTGTGGCCGTAAGTCCAAGGTTTACGATCTTAAGTAAAACTGGGTCGTGAGAGGGTAACACCTCGATTTAAAACGGTCCCTAAGCTGTTAAGCCAAAGCTTGCAGTAATGGGTAAGATTAAACTGTTAAAAGTTGCTGACGAAAAATTCACCTTATTCTTGAATTTGTCAAGAGTGAGTTATTTTTTCCAAGAAAAAGGCACTTTATTTATACCGTACCTTAAACCGCCTCAGGTGGACGGGTGGAGAACACTAAGGCCTTGAGATAACCCTGTTGAAGGAACTCGGCAAAATGACTCTGTAACTTCGGAATAAGGAGTAAAGGCATGTAGCGCAAGCTTTTGTCTTTGTCACAAAATCGGGGGTGGCGACTGTTTATTAAAAACACAGGTCTCTGCTAACTCGCAAGAGGATGTATAGGGACTGACACCTGCCCGGTGCCGGTAGGTGAAGCTTTGATGTTTACGCATTGAGGTCAAACCCCGGTAAACGGCGGCTGTAACTATGACGGTCCTAAGGTAGCGAAATTCCTTGTCGGGTAAGTTCCGACCCGCATGAATGGTGTAACGACTTCCCCGCTGTCTCCAACAGGGACTCAGTGAAATTACATAGGTCGTGAAGATGCGACCATCCCACAGCTGGACGGAAAGACCCCGTGCACCTTTACTATAAGCAAATATTGTAGGTCAAAGACTCTAGTGTAGAATAGGTGGGAGCTTATGATTCTTTCTCGTCAGAGGCTGGTGAGGCGATAGTGAAATACCACCCCGAGATCTGTTGGCTTACTAACTAAGGGACAGTGTTTGCTGGGTAGTTTGACTGGGGCGGTCGCCTCCTAAAGAGTAACGGAGGCATACAAAGGTAGGTTCATCTCCTTCTAAGGGGAATTGAGTATAATGGTATAAACCTGCTTGACTGAAAGAAAGACATTTCGATCAGAGACGTAAGTCGGTCATAGTGATCCGGTGGTTCTTTGTGGAAAGGCCATCGCGCAATGGATAAAAGGTACGCCGGGGATAACAGGCTAATGATCCTCTAGAGCCCCTATCGACGGGTTCGTTTGGCACCTCGATGTCGACTCATCACATCCTGGAGCTGGAAAAGGTTCCAAGGGTTCGGCTGTTCGCCGACGAAAGTGGTACGTGAGTTGGGTTTAGAACGTCGTGAGACAGTTTGGTCCCTATCTTCTGTGGGTGTTTGAAAATTCCGAGGACTAGACCTCAGTACGAGAGGACCGGGAAAACTCGATCCCTTGTGTTCCGGTTGTTCCCTAAGGGGCATCGCCGGGTAGCTACATCGAGAAGAGATAATCGACCGTTAGGCGAGAAACTCTCCTCTAGTAAAGTTTTCGAAAGGGGGTGGAAGATTACCACTTTGATAGGCGGGAGGTGTAAGAGCTGTAAGGTTTTCAGCTGACCCGTACTAATCCCTAAAAAAATAAAATTATATAGTTTTTGCCTAGATTTTAGTTTAATAACTTTTCGGGCGTATAGCTCAGTTGGTTAGAGTGGTGGACTTTTAATCCGAGGGTCTTGGGTTCAACTCCCAATACGCCCAAATGTCAGGGGTTCGAATTTGCTTAAGGGGGTGCGTGTTTTATCAATTATTTTAATAATGAAAGCTGAACACGCACCTCCTCGGGTATCCTAACAATATGCCCCTAATAAGCTTTTGGTAAATTCACGGGGATATAACTCAGTTGGTAGAGTGTGTGCTTTGCAAGCATGAGGTCAAGAGTTCGAGTCTCTTTATCTCCTTTAAATTTAGGGGGAGCATAACTCAGTGGTAGAGTGTGTGCCTTACAAGCACGAAGTCGGGAGTTCAATCCTCTCTGCTCCCATTAAGGTATAATTTTTACAAAATATTCTTATTCTTTAAAGTGTTCCGTTATTAAATTTTTTACCCTTTTAAAAAATGTTAGTTCAAGCTGCTAAACTTTTGGGTGCTGGTCTAGCTACTATTGGTTTAGCTGGAGCAGGTGTGGGTATTGGAACCGTATTTGGTGCTCTTGTTTTGGGTACCGCGCGTAATCCGTCTCTGAAAGATGAGTTATTTAGAATTGCTATTTTAGGTTTTGCTTTAACTGAAGCTATTGCCTTATTTGCTTTAATGATGGCTTTCTTGATTCTATTCGCTCTGTAAGAAAATTCTCCAGTAGCAATTACAAAAATATTATTTTAGAGAGATAGTATTAGTATGGCGGCGTAGTTCAGTGGTTAGAATGTTGGAATCATATCCCAAATGTCAAGGGTTCGAATCCCTTCTCCGCTAAAGAAAATATAAATTTTATTATTATATTTAGTGTCTTGCGACTTTGGTGAAATTGGTAGACACGTCAGACTTAAAATCTGTTTCTATTATAAGAGTATCGGTTCAAATCCGATAAGTCGCAAAATGGCGAGTGTAACTCAGTTGGTTAGAGTGTCAGGTTGTGGCTCTGAAAGACGGGGGTTCAAGTCCCCTCGCCCGCCTTGGCTAGATAGTATAAAGGTCTAATGCGGTGGGTTGCAAACCCATAAATGAGGGTTCAAGTCCCTCTCCGGCCTTCTTCAATAGCTCAGTTGGTAGAGCATGTGGCTGTTAACCATAAAGTCGTTGGTTCAAGTCCGACTTGGGGAGATAAAATAGTATAAATAACAAAATTAATTTATATTTATTTAGTTTGGGTAGCTCAGTTGGTAGAGTGAAGGACTGAAAATCCTTAGGTCGTCGGTTCAAGCCCGATCCCAAACAAAATTAATGCTTGCAAAGATAATTAATAGACTACGTAACGGGTATATGGTGTACCATTTTGGAGTATCTTTTAAGGAAGTACGTTTTTGTACCAAGATTCTAGATATTTTATGGAAAGAAAATTTAATTAAAGGGTACACAAAAACAAACGAGGGTATTATTACAGTTCTCCTTAGATACCATGATGGATCTCCAATTTGTACTCGACTTGTTATTATTTCTCGCCCACGTGATCGCATTTATCTTTCTTTATTGGATCTTGCCCGCTTGTCAAATAATTTTGGCGTTTTGATTCTATCGACAACAAAAGGAATTATGACTAATGAGCAATGTATACGTAAAGGGGAAGGGGGTGAAGTTTTAGCATACGCGTCATGACAACTCCAGTTTTTCGATTACCTATAGGTGTTGAGTGTTCAAGTAATAATGGTAAAGTTAGTGTATCAGGTTCTAAGGGTTTTGTAATTTTTGATTCAGTTAGTAATCTTCATCGTAAAGGTAATCTGGTTCTTTTTTTGCCATATTTAACACCTTACGAAAGTTCTCTTTTTACTCAAGCAATTTTTGGTGTTGTTTTAGGGTATACTGTCGAATTAAGGCTTAAAGGGATCGGTTACAGAGTACGTAAAGAAGAAGAAAAACTTGTATTTTCTTTAGGTTATAGTAAATCTATTATAGTCGATATCCCTAAGGATGTTTCAGTAAATTTAGGTAAAAAAACTTTTTCTTTAATTTCTGCAAATCTTGGGGTTTTGCAAAATTTCGCTAGTAGTATAAGAAGATATCGCTACCCTGATTCTTATAAAGGGGCAGGTGTTTTATATGAAAATGAAATAATAGTATGTAAGGAAGGTAAAAAAACTTAATGGTTAGAACAGAGCATTCTCGTCTTCTTTCTTTTTTAATTGGATCTTCTGGATATTTAGTTCCTCGTCCTTTTAATGAGGACGTTCGAATCTCAAAGACAATGCATCCCTATCTTTTAGGGAAACGAAATATTTATTATTTTTATAATCTTGAAAAAAGCTTATATGGTATACGTGCAACTTTAGAAGTTTTAAAAAATACAATTTTGTCCGAAGGAAAAATTCTTTTTATTAGTGATTCTCCTCTTTTAAAAATTTGCCTTTCTCATGAGCCTAATATAAGTTATATAAAATGGAAACGTAGCTATTTAGCTAAATCGAAAGATGCGGATTTGGTATTTTTAAGTGATATAGAAAAAGAAAATTTAGTAGAGGCCCACAGAAAATGTTTGTTGTTAGTTGGTGTTGGAAGTCCTACAATGAGTAAAGTATCTTATCCGTTTAATTTAAATATTGAATCTCCTTTGTTGGCCTCTTGGTTTTTTAGTTTAATTTATATGACTTGTGTTAAAGGCAACCGTATGAAATCAAAAAAACAAAAACGCACTTTTTCTAGCCTTTTAGGAAAGGCACAAGTAAAAGAAGTTAAAAATTCTTTTAATCCACTCTATGGGAATAATAACAAATAATGCGATTTAAGCATAGATATAAATCTTGTTTATGGTCTAGAACTGATATTTGGGGGGATTTGTTATCTAAAGAAAAAACTTTTCTTCGTCCTAAATGGGATAGTATTATAGGAGTATTGGGAAGTCAAAAACGTCGCCATCGACCTCTTGCCAATATAAATAGATATCGACACCCTTTATGTCATGATTATAATTTTCTTAAACCCCGTGTTCGTCCTAATCAAACTTTTAAGTATAATCGTATAAGTTATAGGAATACTTTATCTCTTTTATTGTGTATAAGACGTTTTTACGGGGATTTAAGCCACAAAGCTTTTAAAAGATTTTGTCAACCTTTTGTCTCTTTAAAGAACCCATCTCAAAAATTAATTGGGGCTTTGGAAGGCCGTTTAGATATTAGTTTATACCGATTAGGCTTTTTCCACTCGATTTACTATAGTCGTCAGGCTATTCTTCATAATAAAGTCTTGGTAAATGGTAAAAAAATAGGTTACGGTGGATTTATACTTCAAAAAGGGGATTATGTCGAATTTTGTTCTTCACAACGTCCTGCTATTCGGGCTAGACTAATAGCACGTTATAAGCGTTTTCGTTCTTCTCATGTAAAATTAGAGCGTTGGCGTTTATCAAATCGGTTTAAGTTTGAGCTTCATCTCCATCCTACACCAAAATGGATACAGACAGATTATTCAAATTTAAGTTTTATTATTTCTTCTGATGTTTGTGTCCCTGTTATTTATCCTTTTCGGGTAGATGTAGATGAAGCTCTTTGGGCTTCTGAGTATGGTTATTTATAGTGTTTTATAAGTGGGGTTTTATATTAATTATGGGTATTATTTACAATTATATTATTTAATTCATTATGTGGCTAACTTTCCTAACTATTTTTTTAAATATTCTTGATCTTGTTATTCCGTTGTTGATTGCTGTAGCCTATTTTACTCTAGCGGAGCGAAAAATTATGGCAGGTATTCAAAGAAGACGTGGTCCAAACGTTATTGGTTATATGGGATTACTTCAGCCTTTAGCTGATGGCCTTAAACTTTTTGTCAAAGAAACCGTTTTACCTACAAATGCAAACATTGTGCTTTTTGTATTAGCACCTCTTTGTACTTTTATTTTAAGTTTAATTAGTTGGGCTGTTATACCTTTCAGCTATGGTAATGTTATTGCGGATTCTCAGCTCGGGGGTCTTTATTTTTTAGCGGTTTCTTCTCTTGGTGTATACGGGGTATTGATTTCTGGGTGGTCAAGTAATTCAAAGTATGCTTTTTTAGGTGCTTTACGTTCTGCGGCACAGATGGTTTCTTATGAGATTTCAATGGGTATTAGTTTGATTAATGTTTGTTTGTGCGTAGGTACTTTAAATTTAACGGAGATAGTAATTGCTCAATTAGATGTTTGGCTTGTTTTTCCTTTGTTACCAGTAAGTATAATGTTTTTTATTGGGTGCTTAGCTGAAACCAATCGTCATCCCTTTGATTTACCAGAAGCAGAAGCAGAATTAGTATCAGGTTATAACGTGGAGTATTCAGCTATGGGATTCGCTTTGTTTTTTTTAGGGGAATATGCTAATATGTTAGTTATGGGGGGATTAACTTCTATTTGTTTTTTTGGGGGGTGGTTATCCCCTTTTGGAATAGGTGTTTTACCTGATGGTATTTGGTTTGGTTTAAAAATTTGTTTTTTTGTTATTTTATTTATTGTTATGCGAGCTATTTTACCTCGATATCGTTATGATCAATTGATGAAATTGGGTTGGAAATGTTTCTTACCATTGGCTTTAGCTTTATTTTTTGTCTCTGTAGGGATACTTATGGGATTTGATTGGTTGCCTAATTAATAATTGTTTTTTATACCCTTCGTATAACGCCCATATTTTTAATTGTATTTCATAAAATATAATTAAAGGTAATCCTATTAAAGTTTGGCTTAAAACATCTGGTGGAGTTATAAAAGCCGAAATAGAAAAAGCTGCTATGTAGGCTATACCGCGGTATTTTACCCATGTTTTTCTATTAGTGTATATTTGTATGATATTTAAGGCAATTAGACAAGGGAAACTGAGAGTTAAAATTTTGCTTAATTGTTGTAAATGTGACAAATAATCTTGGAGTCTTGGTTCAAAGGTTAAATCTATCGCAGTAAAGTTTTGGGAGTAGTCTGAAAAAAGTTCCCACAATATTTTAGTAATTATAGGGAACAAAAATATATAAAGGCATATATAAAAGATAATTGCTGTGATTAAAAGATTCAATATGGTTTTTGCTTCGAACGCGTACAGCCCTGGCCGTAAAAAAAGATATAGTTGTGTTAGTGCTATACCAAAGCCAAAACTAAGGCTAAAAATAGTACAAAGCTGCAGATAAGTAAAAAAAATCTCAGTTAATCCTGTACTAACAAAATGGGACAGACCTTTAGGTAAAAATATAAAAATTAAGCCTTGCTTATACGTATAGGTTATGCTAAAAATAAAAAATGTTCCTAAAATCGCGTAAGCTAAGCGGTAGTTAAGTTCTTGTAAATAATAGATTGAGATTTTAAGTCTGTTCATAAAAAAAGAAGAGTCAAGGAAAGATAGTTCAATTGGTAGAACTTTGGTCTCCAAAGCCAAGGGTTGGGGGTTCAAGTCCCTCTCTTTCTGTTTCTCTGCCTAAATTAAATTTTTTAAGTCCTAATTAGTATGAGAATAAGTTTCTTACAGTTTTTATTTTTATTTTTTCTCGGTCTTCTTTTTTTTGCTGACTTGCCCCAGATTGTTAAGGCAGTTAAACAAAAAATAAAAACTTATAAAAAAAACAAAACAAAGGAATAAATTTGTTTATAGGTGTTAATAAGGGAGAATCCAAAGTATTATGGGATCCGGCGGTTTGTAGTTTAATTGGCAAAACATAGTTCTCATGAAGCTAACAATGTAGGTTCAATCCCTGCCAAACCGAGGTTTATTATTTGATAATGGAGTCTAGCCAAGTTGGTAAGGCGCCCGTTTTTGGTACGGGGACCGGAGGTTCGAGTCCTTCGACTCCAAAAGCCAAGGTGGTGGAATTGGTATACACGCTGGGTTTAGGTTCCAGTCCTTAGTGGGATAGGGGTTCAACTCCCCTCCTTGGTAATGTCAAGGCCAAACATCAATCAATGGTTTAATAAAAGCCAAGGGAAAAAGCAAACAAAAGTGAAAAGTGTTGGTCTTCGTGGATGCCCACAGAAAAGAGGGGTTTGTTTAAAAGTATTTGTTTGTTCTCCAAAAAAACCTAATTCAGCTAGGCGTAAGGTTGTTAAAGTTCGTTTATCTAATAAAGTTAAATTAACAGCTTATATACCAGGTCAAGTTCATAGATTGCAGGAACACTCACAGGTTTTGGTACGGGGGGGTAGAATACCAGACCTTCCTGGTGTAAAATATCGTTTAATACGTAATAAGTTAGATTTAGAGGGATTAGCTGGTCGTAAGACTTCGCGTTCTAAATATGGCACGAAAAAATTAGATAAAGGATGCTAGTTATTGAACGAGATATGAATCCAATTAAAAAAGTTGGTACGTCTGACAAAAATATTATGGGTGTTCTCAAAAAAAAAAAGAAATCTATTAAATTTTTAGGTATTAAAAGTGATCCTCTAGTAAAAAAAATGATTAATCTTCTAATGCATGATGGTAAACGTTCAAAAGCAGAAAATGTTCTAAATAAAGCTTTACAAGCTCTTGACAAAGATTATCCAGGGCGTGCTATACATATTTTCTATTTAGGTATTCTTGCAGTTAGACAAGATATAGGTGTTCGTCTTAAACCAAAACCAAAAACTCGTCGTAACAAGCAGTCATTTAACGTGTATTTACCACGCGTAATTTCACCTATTTGTGGTCTTAATCTTGGTATGAGGTCATTGCTAAAGGCAAGTAGAGATCGACCTATGGCTTGCCCCTTATGGGAAAATTTAAGTAAGGAATTACTTAAAGCGTCTCAAAATAAGGGAGAGGTTGTCAGTAAAAGGTATAGCTTGAATAAATTAGCTGTATCTAACAAACGTAGGATTCATTTTGGTGTTCGTTATTGATATTTTAGTTTTCAAAAATTAACTATGGACTTTATTCATTTTTTCTTTGTCGCTGCTTTATTGTTTGTTATAGGTGTTGGAGGTGTTATTTTAAATAGAACCAATATCGTTGTCGTTCTTATGTCTTTAGAGCTTGCTCTTCTTTCAGTAAGCTTAAATTTTATTATTTTTTCTGTGTGTTTAGGGGATTTAATGGGTCAAATTTTTGCTATTTTTATCCTTATAATTGCCGCTTGTGAATCTTCTATAGGTTTAGCCATTATTTTAGTTTATTTTAGAGTTAGAGGTAGTATACGTATTGATCAAGCTTCGTTGTTGAAGTCTTAATAGATAGGCTTCCATGGTGAAACTGGTAGACACGGCAGATTCAAAATCTTTTGTCTTTTGACGTGCTGGTTCGAATCCGGCTGGAAGTAGTAAATATGATTAGAACCCAAAGTCTTCTTAAGGTTGTAGATAATTCAGGAGCAAAACTGGTTAAATGCATCAAAGTTAAAAATAAGGGCGGTAAGGCACATGCCAATATAGGAGACGTTGTTCTTGTTGCAGTTCAAAGCCTCCGTCCCCGCTACGGTAGACGGGTTAGGTTAAAAATGAATAAGTCGGAAGTACACCACGGTGTTGTTGTACAAACCCGTAGACTTTTTCGTGACAAAGCTGGTGTAGGTGTTTCTTTCGCATCAAATTCAGTAGCTCTTATTACACCCCAACAAAAACCTCTTGGTAGTAGAATATCAGCTATATTACCAAGTAGGTTAAGGGGTTTAAAATGGGCGAAATTAGCCGCAATGGCTAAAAAAATTATATAATTGTATCTATGCATCCTTTTGAAAAACATTATTACGACATAGTTCAACAAGATTTAGTTCTTAGTGAAAACGTCTCAACTGTTTCATTGTTACCGGCCCCGAAAAAAGTAGCTATCTGTTTAGGAGGGGAAAGCTCAAATGAAAATTATGTCGTTGCATGTCTTGGGGCTTTGAATATTATCGGGAGTCAAAAGCCTTATTTTATTCAGCAAAAGCCTTCTCAACAAAGAAATAGTGGTCCGAGAGAGGGCGTAGGAGGTAAAGTTACTTTAAGAAGAGCACACATGTATCTCTTTTTTTATAAATTATTATTTCATGTTCTGCCACGTGTACGTCAATTTGAGGGTCTACGAGCTCCGGCTCACGACAATATATATTGTTTTATTTTAAAAGATATTTTTTCTTTTGAGGAGTTGGTACCATTGTTTCCTTATTTTGAAGAAGTAGGTTCTCTTCAATGTCAATTTCATTTTACAACAAAAGACAAAGCCGGGACTAATGTTTTAGGACACAGTTTGCAGGTTTGCTTTTTTTCTAGTGGGAAATAGGAAAAGCGAAAGTAACTCAACGGTAGAGTGTAAGCTTGCCAAGCTTAAAGCTGAGGGTTCAAATCCCTTTTTTCGCTTTGATTTTTAATCTTTTATTTATTTATAGTATTGTATTTAACTAATAGAAGGCTTAGTGCTTTTTTGTTTAAGGCTATGGTGTTGTTTTTTTCTAAAAAATTAATAGAATACCACTTTTTATCTATAGAGATACCCAGGCAATCAATTTGCAAAGCTATTTCAGGTACATTAGTCTGTAGATCTTGTAATGTTTCATAAACTATCATAATAAGTGGGCATCCTATACCTAGTTTAGGGGGGGTAAGATATAAAGGCACAGAGTATAATTTTGCATTTTGTAACAATAATCGTATTTTAGCTATCTTAGAAGCTTTTAAATTGCTACCATTAAATAGCGCAAAAGTACGTTGCTCTGGCAAAAAAAATCTTTTTTTTCGTAGATGTCTTTTTCGAGGTGTAAACATAGTTTATAATTTATAAATTTTAACTTTTAGTGGGAGTTTATTAGCTCCTGAGTGTAAAGCCGGTATACCTTGCTCAGCATCTATACCATATAGTAAAAACAGGGTTTGTCCTGCGGATATAGAGGCAAGCCAATGGTCTACTTTACCCTTACCTTTTCCCATACGGGCCGCAGAAGCTTTACGGCTTATAGCAATATCAGGAAAGACAAGAATTTCTAGTTTACCTTCTCTTTTAACTTTTCGTCTAATGTTTTGTCGAGCTGCCTCAATTTGTTTCCCATTTAAATAACCTGACTCCATGGTGGTTACGGCAAAGCAAGTTATTTCTGCTAGTTTATGGGTTTTAGTGGAAGTCTTAGGTAAACCTCTAGGTTTAAAATATTTTCGATACTTTGTTTTTTTAGGTTGTATTAGCATTAATTGTTTTTTTCCCAGTTACAAATCCAAATTTTCAAGCCAACGCTTCCATAGCCGGTTTGTGTTTGTGCATACTCAGCTTCTATGGGTTTATTTAACTGGCTAATAGGCATTTGTCCCATTTGATATTTCCAAACTCTGCTTCTTCCTTTTGCTTTGTGGGTAAATCTCCCTTTTATTTGGATTTTTAAACCTTGTATTTCTTTGTATTCTTGTAAAGCTTGGAATCCTTGTTTAATATACGCTAAAAATTGGTAATGTCTTTTTCTTCTCTGTCTAGAGCATATATTTTGTTTTAAAAATCTAGTTAAGCTAGCAGAGCTTGCTTTATTTTTTATAAGTAAATACATCAATTGCATACCATAACGGGCATAATCATACCTGGTATGGTTAAAACTTTTAGTAAAATAAGCCATTTGTCTTCGGGCTGGTTTTGGTACAGACCTAGTGTAGGTTTTTAATCTATTAATTCGCAAGGTTACTTTTTTTGTTCCTGTAAATTTTTGTATTAATTCCATAGCACTTTGTAGTCTACATGCCACCACAGTCCAGGATTGTTTTTTACTTGTCATTTGATTTTCTTTATATCGTCTAGATTTTAAACGTCTTTTTGATCGAAAGTGTAAGTGGATAAGGTCGGCTTCTATAAGAATTAGTCCTAGGTGTCGGTTAACTTGTATTTTGTCAAGATAGTGAGTTGTTCCTAAACAGCATGATTCTATTAGTTTTTTAATCGTGGATAAAATAAAATAAAATCGCGGTTCGTCCCAGTGTGTGCATCCTTGGTAAAGGTTATTCACTGGTCTTAAAATAGTTGGATGAGCTTTTTGTGCCATTTATTTTTTTTTAGTTGTTGTTATTTTTTTTTTTTTTGCTATAAAATTTTTTCGTGTTGACACAAATTCCCCCAATTTATGCCCAACCATTTCAGGTTTAATTTTACGACTAATCATGTCTTTCCCATTATATATTTGTAATTTTAAACCAACAGCAGCTGGGTAAATAGTAGAACGTCTAGACCAAGTCGGTTTTTTTTCGTGCTGAGGGGTTAGTCTTTTTAAAAGACTTTTATCTATAAATGGTGTTTTCCAATTAGATCTTGACATTAGGTTTTGGTTGTATTCTATTAGTACGAGTAGACGGACCTTTTGTTGGTTTTCCCCATGGAGTTGCGGAGGAACGCCCGCCTGAGGTTTTTCCTTCACCACCCCCGTGCGGGTGGTCTACTGGGTTCATAGCTACCCCACGAACTGTAGGACGACGCCCTAACCATCTTGATTGCCCGGCTTTTTGCAGCTTTTCGAAGCGTGAGTCGGCGTTACTAACTACTCCGTTAGTTGCTATTGTTTTTATATCGAACCAACGGTACTGCCCTGATTTAAGGCGTATTTTAGCTAAAGTTTTAGTTCTTTTCAAGATACGCCCAAATGCACCAGGAGCTCTTAAAATTTTTCCATCTTTACCTGGTGACAAACTTAAGTTATAAATTAAACTTCCAGTTAATATATTTTGTAATGTTTTACTATGACCGTTTTGAAGGCCACTTCGTGTAGAGTTTGATCTTATTACATCTCCTTTTTTAATTTTGGTAGGAGCTATTATGTAATTATGTTTTTTCGTGTCCGGGTTAAAAATTCGTGCCAAAAAGGCGGATCTATTTGGATCGTATTCCAACCCAATTACTATCCCTTGTGTTGATTTACGTTTAAGGTCAATATTCCTATGTAATCTAGAATGCCCTCCTCCGCGGTGCCATGCGGTTATATGTCCTTTGTGGTTGCGTCCGGTGGAGTGGTTCCATCCTCGTCTTTGTGACTTGAGAGGGGGAGTAATAAAAATTTGTTTATTTTGTTTCATATAATATATTAAATACCTAGTTATGCCTTTTATTATCGGTACCTCTATTCCGGAAGACAAAGTTTTGGTGCAGTCTGTATCTCATATTTATGGTATAGGCTTGTCTCAATCTAAAATTTTATGCAAAAAAGCTGGGTTCGGTTCAGATTCACGTGGTAGTCACGTTACTTTCTCTAAAGGGAAGAATTTGGAGAATTTGGCTGAGGCTACCCCTCTCCCTTTAGGTGCTGATCTTCGTCGTTTTAAAAACGATAAAATTCGTCGTTTGTGTGTGATATCAACATATCGTGGTTTACGTCATCGTAAAGGCTTACCTGTTAGAGGTCAACGCACTCACACTAATGCAAAAAAAAGACCTTCATTAAAGCTTAATGTTAGCTAAAATAGACAATATAAATTTGCTTTTAACTTCTGTTAAACCATCGTTAGCCACTTTAGAAAAAGAAGGAATTTTAGAAAATCCTAATAAAAATAAAGAAAAAAAAGGGGTTATTATTATTAAATCAACAAAGAGAAATGTTTTTTGTACCCTAATGGATGCCAAAGAGAAAAAAGTAAAAACCAGTTGCTCCTTGAGGGTTCCCGTCTATGAAAATGAATATAATGAGCGAGAAAATCTTTACACGCGTGGGTTGCTTTTAGGTAACTTATTCGGTGACAAAGTTATTCAGTTAGGTTACACAGAGTTTACGATTTATCTTGGGTCTGGTATAAATAAAGGTCGTAGGGGAGTTGTTAGAGGTCTTAGTAAAAAGGGGGTTAAAATTACTTTTTTACATTTAGGCACACGTTATCCCCATAATGGGTGTCGTCCAGTTAAAGTTCGTCGTAAAAAATTTCGTACAAAACCTAAAATATCCAGGTAAAATTTAATGTTGAAGGAGTGACTGAGTGGTTAATAGTGGCAGATTGTAAATCTGTTGGTTCTTCCATCGTAGGTTCGAATCCTACCTCCTTCTTGTTCATTTTAATGAAAGATAAAGCTAAAATGGTTCAACGGCATCCATTTCATTTAGTTGACCCTAGTCCTTGGCCTTTAGTGGCTGCTTTAGGTGGCTTAAGTTTAACTTTTGGTGGAGTGCTATTTATGCATAACTATAAAGGGGGAGGAGAATTACTTTGTTTAGGAGTTTTTACTATTTTATACGTTATGTTCACTTGGTGGAGAGATGTTATACGTGAAGGATTATTTGAAGGTCAACATACTTCCGCTGTCCAGCAAGGGTTACGTATGGGTATGATACTTTTTATTGTGTCTGAGATTATGTTTTTTTTTGCTTTTTTTTGGGCTTTTTTTACTTCCTCTATATCTCCTGTTTTTAATATTGGAGGTGTTTGGCCTCCTGTAGGGATAGAGGCTATTAGTCCATGGGGATTACCGTTTTTAAATACTATTCTTTTACTTTCTTCAGGGGCAAGTGTAACATGGGCTCATCATGCGATTGTTGCTGGTTTTAAAAAGGAAGCTTTACAGGGTTTGGGAGTAACATTAGCGTTCGCAATTGCTTTTACTGGTATGCAGGGTGTTGAATATATGCACGCTCCTTTTGGTATGTCAGATGGGGTATACGGTTCAGTCTTTTATATGGCTACAGGATTCCATGGATTTCATGTTATTATTGGAACAATCTTTTTAGCTATCTGTACCATAAGATTGTATTGGGACCATTTTAGTCGTCAACATCATTTTGGGTTTGAGGCTGCAGCATGGTATTGGCACTTCGTTGATGTGGTGTGGTTATTTCTTTTCCTTACAATTTATTGGTGGGGATTTAACGTGATAGTCTAGTTTTATTTTATGGAAAAGGCTAAGAGATACAGTGAAACTGATTTAGCCGATTTTTATTCGGTAAGTCCTGTATTTAAAAAATATTCTCAATTTAATCTCTGGTCAGAAAATTTTAGCGAGTACAATAATATTAAATATTGCGAAATTTATTTTTCTAAATATTTTTTTGGCCTCACTCAAAAATATCTTTTAGAAAATTTTAGCGAGTCTTTTTTATTAACTCTCCATAATAGTCCAAAATTTTTGAAATTTATTAAGTCAGGTTTTTTTAAGTATGTTAATTTTCATTTCTTAGTACTATTACAAAGTAACCGTTTCTTTTTTTGTGGGGATTCTTTTCAAGAAGTAGAAATTTTTGTAGAAGAGTATTTTCAAAGATATATTCAATTTTTTTTTGAGAAAGATTTGTTAATATGTCTAATTTCGTGTATCAGTGAAATATTGCCTAAATCTTTTCGAGAATGTTTAAATAATCGTCTTAAACTTGTTTACAATAATCTTTTAATTGCTGAATTAAATACTAAGCCTTTGTCAAATTCGGTAGCAATTTTAAATTTAATAAAAAGTGACAAAAGTAAGTATTATTATTTAGGCTTTATTGATTATAATAATACAATAAGAAAATTTTATTTCGAAAGGTCTGAAGTTAATATACCTATTAAAAATAAAAGCTTTTATTTTTTTATTTATGGGTTCCCAAATAAAATTTACAAATCTTCAGGTGTCGTTAAAGAGACACCAGGGGCTATAAAAACAACTTTTTTTTTAGAAGATACTGTTTATAATTGGGGTCATTGTATAATTAGTGCATATAAAAAAGGATGTCCTCAAATTTTTAATTATGCTTTATTTAAATCCTCAACGGGTTATAAATATTTCACTTTTAACGGAAAGGTAGAATCTTCTTTAAAATCTAACTCTTCTCTGGGGTCTAGGCGTAAATGGTGTTTTTATACCTTTTCGAAATGTGCCTATAAGGCGTTTAATAGATTATCTTCATATCAAATAAAAAAAGATAGTGATAATTACAATCATGATTTTTATTTTTTATTGGAGTCTTCCCAGGTTTTAATTAGTTTTGACAAAAGAAGAAATGATATAGGTATTTATCGTGATAACGTTGATATTTTTATTGAAGATATAAAATCAATATATCCAAAATTGGTTGATACAACTGTTATTAGATTTTCAAAGCCTTTTGAGTGTACATTTAATAAATTTTTTAATAAGGTTTATTTAGGTAAAGGTTTAGATAATCTAACAGGATATGAGAAAGTTTTCTTTATATCTTGTAAAAAGGCCCTTAAAAAACTAGAATACTCTCTTGAAATCACTTACAAAGCAAAGAGTTTACCACATTTTTTTGACGAGAATGATTATGAGTTTTGTTTAAATATCGAGGATATCTTCAATATTAAATTTAACAATTCTTATACTAATCTCAAAGTATTTAAAAAGGATTCACGCGATACATCAAGAGTAGTTCTTTTTAATACGTTAAATACTTTTAAAAGTATTTATAGGTGTTTTGGGGAAGAGTTCACGACAATATCTGTAACTAATTCAGCGAATTATAAAAAAAAAGGGGTACAAAATATTATTTTTGGTCATAGTTTTATTCAGTGTAGCCAAAGAGTGAATAAAATAATCTTATTTTTATTTATAAATTTTAGTAATAAGTGGGGTTTGTATTCTTGTAGAAATTTTTCAAATATTACTAAATCCTTGTTTTTATTCCATCTAAATTCGCGTGGCTACAAATATCTTTTTAAATATAATTGTGAGTTTTCTTTCTTAGATAAGTTTTATATAATAAAAATGAATTTATTGTTTAATTTTTGTTTTTTAAGCTCTGGCTTGTTTAATAATAATTTTTACGGTGTTCAAAGTAATTTTTCAATAAAAAATAAAAAAAACGCTGGTCCTGCATTAGAGGAAAAAATTAATGTTACCGACGTAAATACAAAGAAGGTTTGTAGTAAAAAAGCTAGTTTAGAAGTTTCTGATTATGAAGACGACGAGGATATTTTAGAGGAATTTGTAGTTGACCTGTTTTCAAAGTAAGGTAATGGAAATTTAATATCGTTTATGGGATCTTTACGATCAAACAATACAAAGTACGCAAAATAAACTCTTTTTATATATTTTAAAAGTTCGATAGCTAACTTATTAGTCTATAATATTTTTATCTACACATGTTTTACAGCCCATTAGAACAATTTCAAATACTTCCTTTTTTAAGTTTCGGTGTTGGTTTATTTGATTTTTCAATAACTAACGCAATGATAACAACATGCGTTGGTTTAGCTTTTTTTTGTTTTGTTTATTATTGTCTATCAGCTTATGGTTTGAGTTGTTTCCCCACTAGATGGCAATTGGTTTTAGAAAGTCTTTATTCAAGTACCGCAGGTCTTGTATGGGATAGTGTTGGTCAACAAGGTCAAAAATATTTTCCTTTTTTATTTGTAATTTTTAGTTTCATTTTGATATCTAATGTTTCAGGGCTTGTACCATATTCTTTTACGATAACAAGTCATCTGATTCAAACAATGGTTTTAGCTTTGACAGTCTTTATTGGTGTAATGATTATTTGTGCCTCAAAACATGGCTTTCATATGCTAAGCTTATTTTTACCTGGTGGAACTTCTATGGTTTTGGCTTTTTTATTAGTTCCTATAGAAATAGTTTCATATGTATTTAAACCTCTTAGTTTAGCGGTTCGTCTTTTTGCTAATATGATGGCAGGCCATACTTTACTAAAAGTAATTGCAGGATTTGCATGGGCTATGATGGGTAGTGGTGGATTGTTATTAGTTGCTCATATAGTACCGTTAGCAGTTTTGGTTATTCTTTTTGGACTTGAATTAGCAGTTGCTTTGATTCAAGCTTATGTTTTTACAATTTTAAGTTGTATTTATATAAATGACGCGATTGTTCTTCATTAATAAGATTAAATAATCCAAATTTAAGTGAAGTGTTTTCTTTTTTTATTTAAATATTAAATTTGTTTAAAATAAAAAGAAGGGTATAAGGCATAGACAATTTTTTTTTCAAATGTCTTTCTCTAAGCATTTTTAGCTCAGTGGATAGAGCATCGGTCTTCTAAATCGTGGGTCGTAGGTTCGAATCCTATAAAATGTAACGCATGAAATTCGCTTTAATATTCCAAAATGACACCGCGGCTTTTTTGCCTGAGCTGTTTCTTGCAATTTCTATATTAGTTGTTTTGTTACACGGCAGTTTTTTAGGGGTATCTGCTGCTTCTCTTTATACTTACCTTACCCCAAGTATGGTTCGTTTAACGTCAACGATTTTGTTTTTAAGTTTACTTTTAGTGCTTAATAATCCTGTTGAATCTCAAACCTTATGGAATGCTATTTTTGTTACTGATAACATAGGGACTTGGTCTAAATTAATAGTTTTTTTAGGTCTTCTTTTTTGTGTATCGGTAAGTGAATCTTATATGTTTTCGGCTCGTTTCAGGGCTTATGAGTTTTTTGTTTTTATTATTGGTATTAGTTTAAGTTTGTGTTTGTTGATTTCCTCATATGACCTTCTTTCTATTTACCTAAGTATGGAGTTTTTGTCTCTTATTTTTTATGTATTAGCGGCTTGGAAAAAGAATTCGTATTTTTCTGCTGAGGCTGGCTTAAAATATTTTATTTTAGGTTCGGTCGCTTCTATATTTTTCTTATTTGGGGCATCTTTAATTTATTTTGCTATGGGTACCACGAATTTAGGGTCTTTAACCCTATTAACAGAAAATTTAACAACATCTTCACCTTTTGTATATTTAGGTCTTGTGTGTGTGGTTTCTGCCTTATTATTTAAGATAGGTGCGGCTCCTTATCATATGTGGATAGCGGATGTATACGAGGGTGCTCCTACTTTGGTAGGTTTTATTTTTGCTGTGGTACCTAAATTTGCTTTTTTTGTTGTGATATTGCGCTTATCTTTCACAAGTTTTTGGTCCTTTTTTCCTAGTCTGTGGGAAAACTTTTTTTGTATATGCGGCCTACTCAGTCTTTTTATTGGGTGCATTTGTGGTTTAGGTGAGACAAAAATAAAGCGTCTTCTTGCCTTCAGTAGCGTAGGTCATGTGGGTTTTTTATGCCTTGGGTTAGCTAGTGGAAATATAGAAGGTATACAAGCGGTTTTGTTTTATCTTTCAGTTTATATGCTTACAGCAGCTTTTTTATGGGTTTATATCTTACATTTGGACTTATCCTCTACTTCTGGTAGTACTCTTTTAACGTTTTCAGATTCTATAGGTTTGGTTAGATCAAATCCACTTATGGGATTTGGGGTTGCATTAATGATTTTTTCTCTTGCTGGAATACCCCCGTTTGGTGGTTTTTTTGCAAAATTAAATATTTTTGTAAGTTTAGTGGATTCATCGTTCTATATTATAGCTATCTTTGTTGTTATTACTAGTGTTGTTTCAGCATTCTATTATATACGTTTGATAAAGATTTTCTATTTTGAAAAGAACAAAAATTGGTTTTTTTTTGCGCCTTTGTCAAAAGGTGCAGCAATGGTTTTAGTTTTAAGCGGTTTAACTATTATCTTTTTTATGCTTAGCCCTAATATCTTTTATCTTTTGACATACAAGGTAGGTCTAGGTCTTATGTTTTAATAATTAGCTAATGTCTTTTACTACACATTCCAAACCTTTATCGCAATTATGGTCTTCATCGGTTATTAGCTCGTCATTGAGTGGTTTCTCTTCTAGGTGGTTATTTTCCACCAACCACAAAGATATTGGTACGTTATATTTAATCTTTGGGGGTTTTTCAGGTGTTCTTGGTACAGCAATGTCTGTTCTTATTCGTTTACAATTGGCTAGTCCTGGTAACCAATTCTTAGGAGGAAATCATCAGTTGTACAATGTTATTGTAACAGCTCATGCTTTTTTAATGATTTTTTTTATGGTTATGCCAATTCTTATTGGTGGATTTGGTAATTGGTTTGTACCCTTAATGATTGGTGCTCCTGATATGGCTTTTCCCCGTATGAATAACATTAGTTTTTGGTTGTTACCTCCCTCTTTAATTCTTCTTTTAGCTTCTTCTTTAGTAGAATCTGGAGCTGGTACAGGTTGGACAGTGTACCCACCGCTTAGTGGTATTCAAGCCCACTCAGGCCCTTCAGTTGATTTAGCAATATTTAGTCTTCACCTTTCAGGTGCTGCTTCTATTTTAGGTGCTATAAACTTTATTACAACAATTTTTAATATGAGAGCACCTGGTATGACAATGGATAGGTTGCCTCTTTTTGTGTGGTCTGTCTTAATTACAGCGTTTTTATTATTGTTATCACTTCCTGTTTTAGCAGGTGGTATTACAATGTTGTTAACAGATCGTAACTTTAATACTACCTTTTTTGACCCTGCCGGTGGTGGTGATCCAGTATTATATCAGCATTTATTTTGGTTCTTTGGTCACCCTGAAGTATATATATTAATTTTACCAGGATTTGGTATTGTTAGTCATATCTTATCTACTTTTGCAAGAAAACCTGTATTCGGATATTTAGGTATGGTTTATGCTATGCTATCAATAGGTATACTTGGTTTTATTGTATGGGCTCACCACATGTTTACAGTAGGTTTAGATATTGATACAAGAGCTTATTTTACGGCAGCTACTATGATTATTGCAGTACCTACAGGTATTAAAATTTTCAGTTGGATCGCAACCTTGTGGGGCGGTTCTATTAGGTTAAAAACTCCTATGTTATTTTCTATAGGTTTTCTTTTTCTTTTTACGATTGGAGGGTTAACCGGGGTTGTTTTAGCTAATTCGGGAGTTGATATTGCTTTACATGATACATATTATGTGGTTGCACACTTTCATTACGTATTGAGTATGGGAGCAGCTTTCACAATGTTTGCAGCTTTCTATTTTTGGATAGGGAAAATGACAGGTTTAGCTTATCCGGAAATCTTAGGTCAAATCCATTTTTGGCTTATGTTTCTAGGTGTTAATTTAACTTTTTTCCCAATGCATTTTTTAGGTCTTGCAGGTATGCCTCGACGTATACCAGATTACCCAGATTCTTATGCTGGGTGGAATGGTTTAGCCTCTTTTGGTTCAATTTTATCGTCTATCGCGTCATTATTCTTTTTCTTTGTTGTGTATATTACCCTTACAAGAGGTTCGGTTGAAGAATCAAATCCTTGGGTAAAAGGTAGAGGTCTTGCTTTTCCGGTATTGCCTAGCAAGTCTTCAGCACCAGTTAGTAAATAAGTATTAATTGCAGGTTATAGCGTTTTAATTGAAAAAAGCAATTTAACTAAAAATCATTGGGTGTGTTAAGGTGGTTGTGTCAGGGCTTGTAACTCAGTGGTAGAGTGTACGCCTGATAAGCGTAAAGTCGATCGTTCAATTCGATCCAGGCCCATAGAGGTAGATATCTTTAAAAGTAAATTTTTTAATCAGTCCTTTTCGTCTAATGGTTAGGACGTTGCCTTTTCACGGCGAAAATACGGGTTCAATTCCCGTAAAGGATTAATTGATATGATAATTTTAATATCCTTAAAACTAAACATATCAGTATAATAGTTATTTTTATTAATTTGAAATATAATGTTTAGTTCCTTGATTGTATACGCTACGAGCCTTACGAGACTTGTACCTGTTCAAACTTTTCAGGTGTTTGGGCATGAGATTGTTATTAGCGTATCCAAAAAATATTTGTTGGCTACATTAACTTTTTTACATCATCATAGTAATGGTAATTTTCAAATGCTTACATCTATTTCAGGTGTGGATTATCCAGAAAGAGAAGAACGTTTTGAAATTGTTTACGATCTTTTAAATATAAGATCTAATTGCAGGCTTAGAATTAAAACCCATACGGATGAAATAAACCCGTTACCTTCAGTAGTAAATCTTTTTCCTTCAGCCAACTGGTGGGAGCGTGAAATTTGGGATTTATTTGGAGTTTTTTTCTCCAATCACCCAGATTTACGCCGTATTTTAACAGATTATGGTTTTGAAGGCCACCCGTTAAGAAAAGATTTTCCTCTTAGTGGGTATTTTGAGTTACGTTACGATGAAGACCAAAGAGTCGTTGTTTGCGAAGCTATTGAATTAAGTCAAGAGTTTCGTTCATTTAATTTTCATGTTCCTTGGTCGCAAAATAATTTAATTAGTTAATGTCGAGGTTTAATGTAAATGCTATACTTAGTTGGGTAGATTCTCATATTATTGATTACCCAACGGCTATGAATTTGAATTATAATTGGAGTTTCGGTTCAACAGCAGGTTTTTGTTTGGTTATTCAAATTCTTAGTGGGGCTTTTTTAGCTATGCATTATGCAGGAGAAACGCATTATGCTTTTTCAAGTGTTGAGCATATTATGCGTGACGTTAAAAGTGGTTGGTTAATTCGTTATATGCATGCTAATGGGGCTTCGTTTTTTTTTATTGTTGTTTACGCTCATATTTTTAGAGGTCTGTATTACGGGTCGTATATGGAGCCTCGTCAACAATTGTGGTGGTCTGGGGGAGTTATTTATGTTTTAATGATGGCAACAGCTTTTATTGGTTATGTTTTACCGTGGGGTCAAATGAGTTTCTGGGGTGCTACTGTTATTACGAGTTTATTCTCTATCTTTCCTTTCATAGGTAAAGAGGTTGTTATGTGGTTATGGGGGGGGTTTACAGTAGGTAATCCAACTTTAAATCGTTTTTTTAGTTTACATTATTTATTGCCTTTCATTATTGCTGGTTTAGTATTTGTTCATTTAGGGCTTTTACATAAAGATGGTTCTAACAATCCTTTAGGTATAAAAACTAAAACAGCTAATATCAATTTTTATCCTTATATTTATGTAAAAGATTTAGTCGCTTTTTTTGTGTTGTTGTCATTATTATCTATTGTTATATTTTACTTTCCCAATAGTTTAGGAGACCCAGATAACTATTTAGAAGCGGACCCTTATGGAACTCCAGCTCACATTGTTCCTGAGTGGTACTTTTTACCTTTTTATGCTATCTTACGGGTAATTCCAAATAAAGTTGGGGGTATTCTTACTATGGGAGGAGCTATAGCTATAATTTTTATATACCCTCTTTTAAACACATCTATCTTACGTAGTGGTAATTTCCGACCAATTTATGCTGTAGTTTTTTGGCTTTTTGTTGCTGATTTTTGTCTATTGGCTTGGTCAGGAACTACCCCAGTAGATGACTATTTCAAAGTGGTTGGAGCTGTAGTTTCTATAGGTTATTTTGCTTTTTTTGTTTTTGGTGGTTTATTTGTAGGTTGGTTAGAAAAAACTCTTGCGGTTAGAGTATTGAGTATGAGATCTACAACAGTAAGGTAAAAATAAAAGGGTGTTTGTCATTAAATGTTGGTTTTTTTTAATTGTGCTCATATCATGAAATTTTCACATAAAAATATCATTAGAATAACTTTAATTGTTTTTTTTTCCTTGTACTACTGTTCTATTGGGAGTATGGATGCATCGCATCCATGGCAAGTGGGTTTCCAAGATCCCGCGACTCCAATAATGGAAGGTATCATTTTTTTTAATGGTTTGTTAATGGCTTTTATGCTGTTTATTGCTTGTCTTGTAGGTTGGTTACTGTATAAATCTTTAACGTTATTTAACGAGGCAGATCATAAAGATGCTGTAGGTTTTAATCATTCCACATTGCTTGAGGTTGTTTGGACAATTATTCCGGCAGGAATCTTAATGGTTATTAGTGTGCCTTCATACAATTTGTTATATGCAATGGATGAAGTTATTGACCCGAGTCTTACCATAAAAGTTGTTGGTCACCAGTGGTATTGGTCATATGAGTGTTCTGATTTTGAAGTATCTCCAGCTCTTAAACAAGATAATTTAAATCAGGTTGAAATAAGTTATAAAGCTTTAAAAGATATGGCGGATTTGATAGAGTATAGCCGGGTAGAAGTAGCTAAGGGCGAAAAACAAACTCAAATAGGTATAATTAAAGAGTTTTTAGAGTCATTTGAAAAAGGTATAGAAGATGTGCCTCAAGGTGCCACCGAGATGTTATCTCGTCGTTTAGAATGGCTTGTTATAAATATTTTGGGTAACGAAGGTCGCAAAGAATTTTATGGTCCTTTAGAGTCACATTTAACAGGGGAAATGGTAGCTATTTTATCTGGGGTTAAAGGACAATTATCAGAAGGATCACTTATCCAAGAACAGCAAGATCTAGTTATTAAAGCTTTAAAATGTTTTAAGCAATATATAAGGATTGTAAATGAAACTGAACTTACGGCAAAAACCATGGATTTATTCAAGTCTCTAGATGAAATTCAGCCAGGTAAAGGTAACACACCTTCAAGTGATGGAAGTTCTGGTGGGTTATCTGAAACTGAAAGTTTAGACCCCAATACAGGTTCTATTGTTTCGGAATTAAATAAAGTTGATGAGACTAGTTACAAGTGGTTAGAACTTAGGGCAGCTGAAGAATTTTATGATGGGGCTGAGACAGAATTAAGTAGGGCTTTAACACAAGTTTTTGAGGCCGAGTGTGTGTGTCTAAGAGCTCTTGCACGTGGTGAAATAAAAATTCCTATAGAAGAAATGATGGCTAATTTGGATGAGGGTAGAATAAGGCTTGACAAAGCCTTAGTAGAAGCTGAAATTGCTGAAAATAATTTGATTGATACTCAGTTAATTGCCCATCAATTAAGATTAACTCGATCTGAAAGAGAAGGGTATAGTAGTGAGTTTGATTGGGATACTGCGAATGTAGAATTTAAATTTTCAGATAACGAATTAGAAAATGCAAAAGTAGAGTTAAATAACGCTAAAGCTAGTGCTAAATGGGCAAAAATTGATTTACTTGCTTCACAGGTTAATTATTTAACTGCAGAGTATTTCCAAGCTGATGCTGAATGGGCTTTGAAAGACCCATCTATAATACGAAGTAAAGTATTACTTAAAGACGGTTATGACGGTTGGACTGAAAAATTAACTTCAGAATCAAAAAAAGTTTTGGACAGTCATGAGCTTAAATTTATGCTTGCACATGAAGAGTTAAAAAGTGCTAATACAATTTTAGATAGATTTCAATCAGGCTTAACCGCAGAAGAAGTAAGTAAGTGTAACTCCATCGCGGATAGCTCAGAAGCGGAATTTATGGCTATAGAAAAACAAACAATCTCAGTTGCGGATGAATTTGAAAGAGGTAAGGCCATTTTAGCAAATGCTAAGGATGAACTAAATAATTATAAATCAGTATCAAATCGAGCTGATATTAGATTAGAAAGGTCTCAAGTTGCGTTTGATAAATTTAAAGCGGTATCAAACAGAGCTGAAGCGGTTTCAAGAGGGGCTGAGTTATTTTTCAAGACTGCTAAAGAAAAATTAACTGGTGTTGAGTTAGGTTTTAATTCTAGTGTAACACTAGATAGTCTTATTGAAAAATACGGAAGTGTTAAATCTGAATTTGATAAAGCGGTATCTTTGGTGAACATAGCTAAATCGGATTTAGATAATGCCAAAGATAGACTCGACATTGTTAAAGGATACGTCGAGAATACGGAAAAAAGACTTGATGATACTCCGGTTATTTATGAGTTACCTAAAGTAACAGACAAATCTAATGAATATTTTGATAATTTCTTATGGGAAATACATAATGAAGATCTTATTACAGTCAAAGCTCAATTAAAAGGTTCCGAAGCTGTTGTAGAAGAATCTAAAATAGTGTTATCTAACGCAGAGCAAGTTTTAACTGAATCTTTTATTAAGTTAATTGAGGTTGAGCTAAAAAAGGGTAAGGCTTTAATAAACTTCTTAAAATTTGATTTAGATACTGCCTCTGTTCCATCTAGTGCTGAAAGGTTAGTAGCTATTGAAACATATATTGGAAACCTTGAATTAAATTTGGGTCATGTTGTTCGCAACAAAGTAATTTCTACTTTTGACACTGGAAGCTCAGATTGTTTAAAAGTTATAACTAACATGTTAGATAATGATTTATCTAAAGCCTCACTTGTTTCAGGCTCTGTTAAACCAGCCTTCATTTTTGACACGGCTGATTCTAATATTTCAGAGATGATTGAATCTGCTGTAGATTATGCGTGGGTAAAAACGCTTAAAGCGGATGTAAATGCTGCTATCTCGGATTACGAGGAAGCTTCACGCATGCTTAGTCACGCGCGTAAAATACTAGATAAAACTGAAGAGGATCTTTCATCTATTTCTAAGCTTAGAGAAAACAACTCGATGGAAAGTCTTATAGCCCTTCAAACAGCAACAGAAACTAGTTTAAAAACTACTTCAAACTGGATTGAAAAAGCTTTGCTATCTTCTTCTGCTATTGACACTATTTTGGAACCCGGAAGTTTACAAGCAAAATCTTCGTGTGAAGTATTAAAAGCAAAAGCGGAATTAGCTAATGTTAAATGGTTTGCTGCTAGAGTATCAAGAAGTTTAGATACTCCTATGCAAGAAGCTGTTAAACCTTTTAATCGTCAATTTTCTGATGTTTCAGTAGTAGAGCCTAATAGTACTTTACCAAGTGACAATGGTTTAAGTGGTTCAGATTCATCTGGGGAAGATGGTAATTCTGGAAATAAAAAATCAAAAGAAGAAATAAAAGATATGTTATCTAAATTAAAAAGTAGAGAAATTGATTATACTCATGCAGGTTTACGTGAGGAAGTCTTACAAACATTTAAAGATTTAATCGAAACTGTGGATCAAAATACTGCAGATGATGTTAAAAATATGTTATACGAAGCTCTCCTTTCAATCACTAATGAGGAAGGAGAAAAAAACAAATCTTTAAAAACTCAAATAAAAATGATCCATGATTTAATTGAGCACCATAAAGAAAACGAGGTAGAAGAAGATATAACAGAAAGACAGCGTATTAATTTTGATTCATATCTTATTGCTGACGATGATTTAGTTATTCCTGAAGTATCAGGTACTGGTAAAGCCGGTAAGGTTTTCCGCCTTCTTGAAGTGGATAATCGTTTAGTTGTTCCAACTAATACTCATATCCGTGTTCTTGTAACCTCAGCAGATGTACTTCATTCTTGGGCAGTACCAAGTTTAGGGGTGAAGGTTGATGCGTGTCCCGGTAGATTAAATCAAGTTTTTCTCTTTATTAAAAGAGAAGGTGTTTTTTACGGGCAATGTAGTGAACTTTGTGGTGTTAATCACGGTTTTATGCCTATTGTAGTCCAAGCTGTTAACCAAGACGAGTATTTAACCTGGGTTGGTAAAAGATTATGCTCTTAACCTTTTTATTCCTTCTTCTTCTTTTAGGAATTGTTGGTTTAATTTTTATTCCTTCTAGTCAAAAGTTAATTATGCGGCAATTTGCTCTCGGTATTACATCGGCGGTTTTTGTCTCTTCTTTATTTTTGTGGTTAGGTTTTGATCAGTCAACACCTAAGTTTCAATTTGTTGTTGATAGTTTATGGTTACCTGTATCTAATATTAATTTAATTCTAGGTGTTGACGGAATTTCTCTTTTTTTTATTATTTTAACAACATTAATTTTTCCCCTTTGCTTATTGGCTTCGTGGTCTTTTGATAAAGGGGAAGTAAAAACTTATTTAATCAGTTTTCTATGTATGGAGCTGGTTTTACTTTTAGTTTTTACAAACTTAGATTTATTGTTTTTTTATATATTTTTTGAGGCTGTCTTGATTCCAATGTTTTTGGTTATTGGTATTTATGGGTCGCGTGAGAGAAAAATACGTGCGGCTTACATGTTTTTTTTGTATACTCTTTTGGGTTCTTTATTTATGTTAATAGGTATAGTTTATATTTACCTTTTTGCTGGGAGTACAAATTATGAAGCATTATCAGTTGTAAATTTTTCATCGTATGATCAAAAATGGTTATGGCTTGCTTTTTTTGCCTCATTTGCTGCTAAAGTTCCTATGTTGCCTGTACATATTTGGTTACCCGAAGCTCATGTCGAAGCTCCAACGGCTGGTTCAGTAATTTTGGCAGGGATCTTACTAAAATTAGGGTCTTACGGGTTTTTACGTTTTTCTTTGGGCCTTTTCCCATTAGCTTCTGTGTATTTCACACCTTTTATTTTTAGTCTTAGTTTGTTGGGTGTAGTGTATACCTCATTAACAGCTATACGTCAGACAGATTTAAAACGTTTAATTGCTTATACTTCAGTGGCTCACATGAATTTAGTAATGATAGGTTTGTTTACAGGGACAGTAATCGGGGTAGAGGCTGCTATTTTACAAAGTTTAAGTCACGGCTTTGTGTCTTCTGCACTTTTTCTTATTATTGGGGTTCTATATGATCGCTGGCATAGTCGAGTTGTTAAATATTATGGAGGGCTTACGCATACTATGCCAATCTTTATAATTATTTTTCTTTTTTTTACAATGGCTAATTTAGGTTTACCTGGAACATCAAGTTTTATAGGTGAATTTCTTTTATTAGTTTCTGCTTTTGAGGCAAACAGTACAGCTTGTTTTTTTGCGGCAACTTCAATGATTTTAGGTGGTGGTTATTCTCTTTGGTTATTTAATCGTATAGCTTATGGTAATATTAAAATGATTGGACTTGACTTAAGTTTTCGAGAATTTATGATTTTTTTACCGCTTGTTATAGGTACCCTTTTTATGGGTATTTATCCCAATTTATTCTTTTCTGCAATGCACGCAACAGTTTCGAATTTGGTATGGGTTGATTTGTGGTTGTAGTTTGCAGTAGTAAAAAAGTTCTTTTAGTCTAATGCTTAGTTTAACATCTAGAAGGATATTGTCATTTATGGCAAAGGTACGGGTTCAAGTCCCGTAAAGGACTAAGATGTATTTAAACATAGTTTTTCTACCCCTACTTGGTTCTCTTGTTGCAGGATTTTTTGGACGTTTCCTTGGAGGCCGCGGTGCTGGTTTAGTGACTATATCTTGTATTGGCCTTAGTTTTTTTCTAAGTGGTCTTGCTTTTTACGAGGTAGGTTTGGGAGGAAGTTCTACTTATCTTTATTTAATGCCTTGGTTAGAGTCTGATTCTTTCCATGTTGATTGGGCTTTTTGCTTTGACAGTTTAACTGTCGTTATGCTTATTGTAGTTACTTTTATTTCAACTCTTGTGCATTTATATTCTACAGAATATATGGGGGGTGATCCTCATTTACCTCGTTTTATGAGTTACTTGTCATTGTTTACATTTTTTATGTTAATATTGGTAACTGCAGATAACTTTGTTCAAATGTTTGTGGGTTGGGAAGGGGTTGGTCTTTGCTCTTATTTATTAATTAATTTTTGGTTTACTCGTATCCAAGCTAATAAGGCTGCGATTAAAGCTATGTTAGTTAACAGAGTTGGTGATTTTGGATTAGCTTTAGGTATTTTCGGTATTTTTATTTGTTTCGGTGCGGTCGATTACGCCACTGTTTTTGCTTTAGCCCCTCAACTTGCTTCATTTAGTTTAAATTTTTTTAATGTTGAGTTTGGTGCTCTTAATCTTATAGGAATTTTATTGTTTGTAGGAGCGGTAGGTAAATCTGCTCAATTGGGTTTACACACTTGGTTACCTGATGCTATGGAAGGTCCTACTCCTGTTTCAGCTTTGATTCATGCAGCAACAATGGTTACCGCTGGTGTTTTCTTACTCGCTCGTTGTTCTCCCTTGTTAGAGTATTGTCCTAAAGCACTTACTGTTATTAGTGTAGTGGGTGGTATGACAGCTTTTTTTGCAGCTACAACCGCTTTGGTTCAAAACGATTTAAAACGAGTTATTGCTTACTCTACTTGTAGTCAATTAGGTTACATGGTCTTTGCATGTGGACTTTCTAATTACTCTGTTGCAGTGTTTCATTTAGGGAACCATGCGTTTTTCAAAGCTCTTCTTTTTCTTGGGGCCGGTTCTGTGATACACGCGGTTGGAGACGAGCAGGATATGCGTAAAATGGGGGGATTGCGTCGATTGCTACCTTTCACATATGCTATGATGGTAATTGGTTCTTTAGCTCTTATGGGTATGCCCTTTTTAACAGGATTTTATTCTAAAGATGTTGTATTAGAAGTAGGTTACGCGACATATTCTAATGCTTCGCATTTTGCATACTGGTTAGGTAGTTTAGCCGCTTTTTGTACTGCTTTCTACTCAATACGCCTTTTGGCTTTATGTTTTTTATCAGAACCTAACGGTAGTAGGTCCTCATTACTTTCTGCTTCAGAAGGTGGTTGGCCAATGGGTTTGGTTTTAGGTATATTGGCGTTGCCAAGTATGTTCATTGGTTACTTAGGGCGGGATTTATTTATTGGTCTAGGTACAGATTTTTGGGGAAATGCGTTATTTTGTATGCCTACTAATTTAAGCATTATAGATGCGGAATTCATGTCAACTGATATGAAAATTTTTCCTCTTTGTTGTAGTATTATTGGAGGGTTAGTTTCCTTTCTTTTATATAGAGGTTACAATTATAACTTATTTTTATGGAAAACCTCATTTTTAGGTCGAAAATTTTATACTTTTCTGAATCGAAAATGGTTATTTGATAAAGTTTATAATGAGGTTATAACCCAAAATTTATTAGATTTTGGGTATCATTTCACTTATAAATCAATTGATCGTGGACTTATTGAAAGTTTAGGGCCTTTTGGCCTATCAAACGTACTTGTAGACCAAGTTAATAAAGCTCGGTTATGGCATTCAGGTTATTTATATCATTATTTAGTAATTTTAGGTTGGAGTAATCTTTTATTTGGAATTTGTTTTGTGTTTGGTTTTCAATTTTCACGTATTTTAGCATTGCTAGTCTTTATTGTATTATGGTCGATCCTATAATTTTCATTCTTATTGCAACTCTTGGGGGTACTCTGGGGGTTAAGGTTACTAGTACACAAAATCCTGTATATAGTGGTCTTTATCTTGTGTTACTTTTCTTTTTGGGCTCTGCAATTTCGTTTTTATTGGGTTTAGAGTTTATGGCTTTACTTTTTTTATTGGTTTACGCCGGTGCTATTGCAGTATTGGTGCTGTTCGTTGTTATGATGCTAGATGTAAAAGCTATCGAAAGTCCGTGGTCTGCAAAAAAAAAACGTTTATTGTATTTTGGGGCTTTAATTTTTGTATTCTTTTTGATAGCTGCAATATATAGTAAAGATTTGCAAACGTTACTTGCTATGTTGTCAACGGTTTACATAAGTTCATTGGTTTCTTTTGGTTTAGTATCTTATGAAGAAGAAATAAAAACATTATTTCATCCAGTGATTCTTAACAAAACAGTTAATGATAATTTAAAAAGATTTCAAGAGCGAAGTAAAAGAAAAAGAAAAGGTGAACCTGAGCCGTCTGCTAAAGAAGTTAAAAAAACTTTTAAAGACTTCATGGACGAAAGGATTGAAATGTGGCATCATTTATGTGATTCAGAGGGGTTGACAGAGTTTTTACGTCTATTGTTCCACAAAGAAAGTGTAGAAGGATCTTATGGGTTAAATACAATGTGGTTCATAGAATTCGATTCCTCTTGTGCATTAAATGATCCTAGTTACCTTTTATATTCAACTCATGCGATATTATTAATAATAGCTGGAATTATTCTTTTGATAGCTATGGTAGGAGCTATTAGTTTAACTTTACAAAAAAATTGTCCCGAATCTTTATACCGTCAATTAGGGCGTGAATCTAAAAATGCTGTTTTCGCCATAAAAGAAAAACCATTGTTTAAGCCTAATAATCCGCGTGATTTAGAAGTTTTACCCTAATTATGATTAATATATCAATTAATGAGCTTCTTGTTTGGGTAAAAAAAGGTTCCACAGTTATACAGGCTTGTCAAGCTGCGGGTGCAAATATACCACGGTTTTGTTATCACGATAAGCTTTTTATAGCAGGTAATTGTCGAATGTGCCTTGTCGAAGTAAGTAATGCTCCCAAGCCACAAGCGTCATGCGCATTACCTTTTTTACCCAATCTAAGAATTTTTACAAATACGGCTTTGGTACGTAAGGCACAAGAATCTGTAATGGAATTGCTCCTTCTTCACCACCCTTTAGATTGCCCTGTGTGTGATCAGGGGGGGGAATGTGAGCTTCAAGAACAAAGTTTCAATTTTGGATCAGACAGAGGAAGATTTTTATTTTTTAAAAATTCTTTGGGTGACACTTTTTGGGGTGGGTTAATAAAAACAGTGTTGCGAAGATGTATTGTTTGTACACGATGCGTACGGTATACTCACCAGATTGGAGGAAATGATTCTTTAGGAACTTCCAACCGAGGAGGTCACTCTGAGATTGGGATGTTTAAAGAAAGTGTATTAAAAAGTGAAACTTCAGGTGGAGTTATTGAATTGTGTCCCGTTTGTTGGTATAACCCACGGTTAGCTTTATAATATTATGTTTTTTTTAAAAGAATATTACCCAGTACTAATTTTTTTAGGTTTTAGTCTCGTCCTAGCTTCTATTATTTTTGGTGCTTCTTACACATTAGCTTTTTCAGAATCAGACAATGAAAAATTATCATCTTATGAATGTGGATTTGACCCTTATGAAGATGCTCGTAATGCTTTTGATGTGCGTTTCTACTTAGTTGCTATTTTGTTTCTTCTATTTGATATTGAAACCGTTTTTCTTTTTCCTTGGGCAGTTTCCTTAAGTGAATTACCATCAATCGGGTATTGGTCCATGATGGATTTTCTTTTTGAGTTAGTTATTGGGTTTGTATACGCTTGGCAAATTGGTAGTTTAGATTGGGAATGAGAGGTATCGATTACAAACGTCGTAAAGCTTTTGCTTTGTACGAGTCTCGTCGTAAAGCATTGCAAGCTGTAGCAACAAATCAAAACTTGGAGGTTTCTTTACGGTGGTGGGCTCAATTAGAAAAATCTAAATTGCCAAGGCAAAGTAGCTTAAGTAGAGTTCATAATCATTGTATTGATACCAATAGATCACGGTCAGTTCTAAGTTTTTATAAGTTATCTCGTCTTCAATTCAGACGTTTAGCGTCAAAAGGTTCTTTTTCTGGTTTACGAAAAGCGTGTTGGTAATATTATTAACAAGTTATTAAATAAAAACATTATTTAATAGTAAAGTGCACGTAAAGTTAAGGTTCTGGAACAATCATACCTTTAATACTAAGAATAATATCTTTGTTTCTAATTTTCAGTGAAGATAATTACTTACAAACAATAATTTACTATTAAAGCGGTATTTGTAGTTTTTTTAGGTGATTCTTAAAATCTTTAATATTTATATATATGCCTCAATTTGATACAATGACTTTTTTTAATCAGGTTTTCTGGTTAATACTGATAGTTTTTAATTTTTATTTGGTAGTTGTACGTTTTATATTACCCTCTTTAGCGTTTAGTTTAAAATCTAGAATTAAGCATTTAAAAGTAACAGTTGATTCAAGATAATAAAACAGAAATTAGTAACTTTTATGTACGATTATTCATAAAGTTATAAAAATTTAGACTCACGGTGTGAAGTCAATAATAGTAAAGAGTAACTTAATATTAAACCCCTGGAAAGGTAGCTTTTGGAGGTGTTGCTGAGTGGTTGAAAGCCTTGGTTTGCTAAATCAATCTACATTTTCAATGTAGCGTGGGTTCGAATCCTACCACCTCCAAAAAGAAAAAGTAACTCAGCTGGTAGAGTGCTGGTTTGTCATACCAGTGGTCGCGGGTTCAAGTCCCGTCTTTTTCGAATTAAATGGTGTGGTATAGAATTATTTTAGGTTTATTTATTCAGTATGTAGTTAAATATATGTATCAATATAAAAAAAGTATTATATATAGTTGTAAAGTTTGGTCTGTATCAACAGATTTAAAAAGTTTAAACTCCTTGTCACTTTTATTACCTTTATCTATATCTTCTACAGGTCTGTCCACAAGGATAAAGCGTTTTACTCTGCTTCGTTCTCCTTTAGGTAACAAAGCTGCAAAAGATCAGTTTGAAAGACGGGAGTATCGAAGTTATTTTACCATTAAGTCCCAAAGCCCAGCAAAAATATTAGCTTTCATAGATATTCTCAGATATTTAAACGGAGTTAAATTTAAGGTGGTCTTACAAGAAAACAATATTTAAATTTACTACTAAATGTAGTTTTAAATTTTTAAGGGCCTTTCTTTACTCTTTTGTGTTGTAATAATATTATATAGTGTATTTAAAAAAGGTGTTGGATAAGTGGTCGAGTGGTTTATGGCACCAGTTTTGAAAACTGACGTAGTTAAAGCTACCGTGGGTTCAAATCCCACCTTATCCTAAATTATATGAAATCGGTACTAAAATCAAAAACATTCGGTAATATATTGTCAGACGGTAGCTTTAATTTTTTAAGTTTGCCTAGTTATTCTTCCCAAAAAGAGTTACATTGTAAAAATTTAGATCTTAATAACCACCCAGTATGGACAGGAAAACGTCCAAAGGAACAAACTGAAATTTCTCTGTTTGTTGGTAAATTTACTAAATCATTATAAGAAAGATAAGTTTTAAAATATTTATTAAAAAACAAACTTAATGTGCAAGGTGCACAAAAAGTTAATGTTCTGGAATAATGATACCGACAGTATTAGAGAAAAATAATTTGCTATTTTTATAGCAATTGATATTTAAAGGGTGTGTTAAGATATTTTGTGTTTTAATGTAGTATGTAGATATTATATTAAATATAATTACAATAAAACTCCACTGTATCATAGTAATATGTTAATGTGGTATTAAAAAAAATGAGTTTGATCCTGGCTCAGAGTGAAGGCTATAAGCCTGCTTGAATACATGCGAGTTGAATGGTTAAAACCATAGCGTACGGGTGAGTAATAGGCTAATATCTGGCTTCAACTTCGGAATAATCCCATCCCCCAGGGGAGAAGGCAACAGGAGAATACCGGATAAATATATAAAGGTCCGCCGGTTGAAGATGATTAGGTTCAGTATTAGGTAGTTGGTGAAGTAAAGCTCACCAAGCCGATGATGCTTAGTTGGTCTGATAGGACGATCAATCACACTGGGACTGAGACAAGGCCCAGGTTTCATTTGAAGGCAGCAGTAAGGAATATTGGACAATGAGCGAAAGCTTGATCCAGCAAGGCTTGGTGAGGGATTGAAGGCTTAGGTTGTAAACCTCTTTTTTAATTGAGGATAATGACAGTAGATTAAGAATAAGTCCCGACTAACTTCGTGCCAGCAGTCGCGGTAATACGGAGGGGGCAAGCCTTATTCGTCATAACTGGGCGTAAAGGGCCCGTAGGTGGTTTTCTGATATGTTATTTGTCAAAAACTGTAGCTTAACTATAGATAGGCATTTAAAACAGGAAAGCTTGAGTCTGACAGAGGAAGATGGAATTTTTCAATTAGGGTTAGAATCCAGATAAGTGGAAGAGAACATCATGTGCGAAAGCGATTTTCTTGTTCAGTACTGACGCTGAGGGGCGAAGGCGTAGGTAGCGAACAGGATTTGAGACCCTGGTAGTCTACGCTGTCAACGATGAGTGCTAGCTTTTAGAAATCTAGAAGACATAGCTAAGGCATTAAGCACTCCGCCTGAGGAGTACGAGCGCAAGCTTAAAAATCAACGGAATTGGCGGGGGTTCAAACAAGTGGTGGAGCATGTGGTTTAATGCGATAATACGCGCGTAACCTTACCAGTTCTAGTAAGTCTGTCGTTCTTTCGGAGACGTTAAGAATTTTGGGACTTTCAGGTGTTGCATGGCTGTCGTCAGCTCGTGTCGTGAGATGTACGGTTAATTCCTGTAACTGAGCGCAACCCTTATCTTTTTTATGTTTTGAAATGGTTTTTTCCAAATAATAAACTGAACAGATACTGCCAGCGCTAAGCGGGAGGAAGGTAGGGATGAGGTCAAGTCTTCATGGCCCTTATGAACTGGGCTACACACGTGCTACAATGGGAAGGACAACAAGTTGCGAGGGAGTAATCCAGAGCCAATCTTTAAACCTTTTCTTAGTTCGGATTGGGGGCTGCAACTCGCCCCCATGAAGCTGGAATCACTAGTAATCGCGAATCAGGATGTCGCGGTGAATACGTCACTGGGCCTTGCACACACCGCCCGTCACGTCCTGGAAGTTGACTTGGCCAGAAGATTTTGGAGTAAACCGTTCAAACTTGTGCTCATTTGGTTAAAATATTAACTTAAGTTAAGTAAGTTCGGGAATTCCCTTTAAAGGACAGGTAAGCAACCGGGATGAAGTCGTAACAAGGTAGTCGTAGGGGAACCTGCGGCTGGAATATATAATTAAGAGGTTCGCCTCTATATCTAGGTCTATACCCGAACTCTTACCGAACTCGAGCGTCCTTATCTAGATAGCCACACATACTACTTTCGTGGGAACCATGGCTTTCAAAGTAACATTAATTTTAAAAAGGGTTGCGCTATAGAGCAGTCAGGTTAGCTCATCAGGCTCATGCCCTGGAGGTCGTAGGTTCAAATCCTTCTGGCGCTAATCTTAAGAACCTTTCATTATTTGTGGGAAGGCAAAAGCATTGGGGGTGTAAATTAGTACATTTTCCTAAAAAAAGCTAGAAAACAATTTCTTAAAAATTTTATTATGTCATTAAAAAAAAAAGAGTTTACCAAAAAACTAAAACATTTTACAATAAATTTTGGACCACAGCATCCAGCAGCACATGGAGTTTTACGCCTTATTTTAGAACTTAATGGAGAAGTAGTTCAAAGAGCTGATCCTCATATAGGTTTGCTTCACAGAGGTACCGAGAAGTTAATAGAGTCTAAAACTTATTTCCAAGCATTACCTTACTTTGATCGTTTAGATTACGTTTCAATGATGTGTCAAGAGCATACTTACGCTTTAGCTGTTGAAAATTTATTACAGATATCAATACCTAAACGAGCTCAATATATTAGAGTTCTTTTTGCAGAGATAACTAGAATTTTAAATCATCTTTTAGCAGTAGGTTGTCACGCTATGGATGTAGGGGCAATGACGCCTTTTTTATGGGCATTTGAAGAGCGAGAAAAATTGATGGAATTTTATGAAAGAGTTAGTGGTGCACGTATGCATGCTAGCTACTTTAGACCTGGAGGTGTAAGCCAAGATATAAGTATTGGTTTAATAGATGATATTTTTTCTTTTGCGGCACAATTTGGCCAACGGTTAGATGAAATGGAGGAAATGTTAACTGATAATCGTATTTGGCAAGAAAGGCTAGTCGATATCGGAGTTGTAAGTGCTCAGGAAGCTATAGACTGGGGATTCTCTGGTGTTATGTTACGTGGATCTGGCGTTCGATGGGATTTACGTAAGAATGAACCTTATGACGCATATTCTGATATGGATTTTCAAGGAGTTGTTGGTAGAACAGGAGATTGTTACGATCGTTATCTTGTACGAGTTGAGGAAATGAGACAGTCTCTTAGCATAATATATCAATGTTTAAATAAAATGCCAGAAGGAAGTATTAAGGTAGATGATGCTAAGATTAGTCCACCTTCGCGCGCAGAAGTTAAACAAAGTATGGAAGCTTTAATTCATCATTTTAAGTTGTATACTGAAGGAGTTACTGTACCGGCAGGCGAAACTTATACAGCTACCGAAGCCCCTAAAGGAGAGTTTGGTGTATATCTTGTTTCTGATGGTAGTAATCGTCCGTATCGTTGCAAAATTAAAGCCCCAGGTTTTTCTCATCTTCAGGCCCTTAATTTTATGGCTAATTCTCATATGTTAGCAGATGTTGTAACTATAATCGGAACACAAGATATCGTTTTTGGGGAAGTAGATCGTTAATTTTTATTTAAAATAAAAAACCCTTTAATAGTTAAAATAAGTTTAGGCATATACTCTGGGTTTTATGCGACTCGGGAGGTGACGCAGCGGTAGCGTGTTCGCTTTGGGAGCGAGAAGTCATAGGTTCAAATCCTATTCTCTTGATTTAGCCTACTTTCTCAGTTTACTAAACTTTAAAAATCCTTAGTTTTTGTATAAAGTATTGAAATACCCGTATAATGGTTTATCTT